CCAAAAATACCAAATGAAACTAAATCGATTTTTTTTCATTCCCGAAGAAGTGCATATTTTACCTGAATCTTCTTCGATAATGGTACGGAACAATAGTCTGATTGGAGTAGATACACGAATCGCTTTAAATACAAGAAGCCGAGTGGGCGGATTAGTCCGAGTGGAGAGAAAAAAAAAAAGGATTGAACTGAAAATATTTTCTGGAGATATCCATTTTCCTGGAGAGACAGATAAGATATCCCGACACAGTGGCATCTTGATACCCCCAGGAACAGGAAAAACAAATTCTAAGGAATCCAAAAAATTGAAAAATTGGATCTATGTCCAACGGATCACACCTACTAAGAAAAAGTATTTTGTTTTAGTTCGACCCGTAGTGACATATGAAATATCGGACAGTATAAATTTAGCAACACTCTTCCCTCCGGATCTGTTACAAGAAAGGGATAATATGCAACTTCGAGTTGTCAATTATATTGTTTACAGAAATGGCAAACCAATTCGGGGAATTTCTGATACAAGTATTCAATTAGTTCGGACTTGTTTAATTTTGAATTGGGACCAAGACAAAAAAAGTTCTTCTATAGAAGAGGCTCATACTTCCTTTGTTGAAGTAAGTACAAATGGTCTGATTCGAGATTTCCTAAGAATTGACTTAGTGAAATTCCCTATTTCGTATCTCAGAAAAAGGAATGATCCCTCCGGCTCAGGATTGATCTCAGATTCAGATAATGTGTCAGATCACACCAATAGCAATCCCTTTTATTCCAAGACAAAAATGCAACAATCATTTAGCCAAAATCAAGGAACTATTCGCACGTTATTAAATAAAAATAAGGAATGCCCATCTTTGATAATTTTGTCATCATCTAATTGTTTCCGAATGGGTCCATTCAACGCTGGAAAATATCACAATGTGATAAAAGAATCAATTAAAAAAGATCCTATAATTAAAATTAGGAATTTGATTGGCCCTTTAGGAACAGTCCTTCAATTTGTGAATTTTTATTCATTTTACTATTTAATAACTCATAATCCTATTTTGGTAACTAAATATTTGCAACTTGAAAATTTAAAACAGACTTTTCAAGTAATTAACTATTATTTAATGGATGAAAATGGGAGAATTTTGAATCCCGATTCATGCAGTAACATCGTTTTGAATTCATTCAATTTGAATTGGTATTTTCTCCATCATAATTATTTGGAAGAAAGATCCACAATAATTAGTCTTGGACAGTTTATTTGTGAAAATGTATGTATAGCCAAAAATGGACCCCATCTCAAATCGGGTCAAGTTTTGATTGTTCAAGTGGATTCTGTAGTAATAAGATCCGCCAAGCCTTATTTGGCCACTCCAGGAGCAACTGTTCATGGTCATTATGGAGAAATCCTTTACGAAGGAGGTACATTAGTTACATTTATATATGAAAAATCGAGATCCGGTGATATAACCCAGGGTCTTCCAAAAGTGGAACAAGTGTTAGAAATGCGTTCAATTGATTCAATATCGATGAACCTAGAAAAAAGAATTGAGGGTTGGAACGAGCATATAAAAAAAATTCTTGGAATTCCTTGGGGATCCTTGATTGGGGCTGAGCTAACTATAGTGCAAAGTCGTATATCTTTGGTTAATAAGATCCAAAAGGTTTATCGATCCCAGGGGGTGCAAATCCATAATAGGCACATAGAAATTATTGTACGCCAAATAACATCAAAGGTGTTGGTTTCAGAGGATGGAATGTCTAATGTTTTTTTACCTGGAGAACTAATTGGATTGTTGCGAGCGGCGCGAACGGGGCGCGCTTTGGAAGAATCGATCTGTTACCGCGCCATCCCATTGGGAATAACAAGGGCATCTTTGAATACTCAAAGTTTCATATCGGAAGCGAGTTTTCAAGAAACTGCTCGAGTTTTAGCCAAAGCTGCTCTCCGGGGCCGTATCGATTGGTTGAAAGGCCTAAAAGAGAACGTTGTTATAGGGGGGATGATACCCGTTGGTACCGGATTCAAAGGATTAGTGCATCGTTCAAGGCAACATAAGAACATTCCTTTGAAAAACAAAAAGAAGAATTTTTTCGAGGGGGAAATCAGAGATATTTTGTTCCACCACAGAGAATTATTTGATTCTTCCATTTCAAAGAAATTTCATGATCCATCAGAACAATCATTTACAGCATTTAATGATTCCTAAAAGTGGATTCATACTTTTTGAATTTTAATAAAAAAAACTCTTTATTTAGGGTCATTTTATGTGGTAATCGAAATAAAGATAATAACGAATAGAGGGTAGGGTTTTGGATCGTGTATCGACATCGACACGTACAATCTCCGGTAGAAGAAAAGGTTCCATCGGAACAATTATTTAGTTCAGGGCAACCTCGTCGCTTTTTTTTTTTTTTAAAAAAAAGCGGAAGTGGGGGGGAGAAATGACAAGAAGATATTGGAATATCAATTTGGAAGAGATGATGGAAGCGGGAGTTCATTTTGGTCATGGTAC